GTTGAGACCAATTTATCATATAGATGAGGATAAACTGGTGACCTCGGATATTAATGAAATCTATAGAAGAATTATCTATCGGAATAATACTCTTACAGATCTATTAACGACAAGTATAGCTACGCCAGAAGAATTAATAATATCTCAGGAAAAATTGCTACAAGAAGCAGTGGATGCACTTCTTGATAATGGAATCTGCGGACAACCAATGAGGGATGATCATAATAGAGTTTACAAGTCGCTTTCAGATGTAATTGAAGGCAAAGAAGGAAGAGTTCGCGAGACTCTGCTTGGTAAACGCGTCGATTATTCAGGGCGGTCAGTGATTGTCGTGGGCCCTTCACTTTCATTACATCGATGTGGATTGCCTCGCGAAATAGCAATAGAACTTTTCCAGGCATTTGTAATTCGTGACCTAATTAGAAAACATCTTGCTTCGAACATCGGAGTTGCTAAGAGTCAAATTCGTAAAAAAAAACCAATTGTATGGGAAATACTTCAAGAAATTCTGGATGACCATCCTGTATTGCTGAATAGAGCGCCTACTCTGCATAGATTAGGCATACAGGCATTCCTCCCCATTTTAGTAGAAGGGCGCGCTATTTGTTTACACCCATTAGTTTGTAAGGGCTTCAATGCGGACTTTGACGGGGATCAAATGGCTGTTCATGTGCCTTTATCTTTGGAGGCTCAAGCAGAGGCACGTTTACTTATGTTTTCTCATATGAATCTTTTGTCTCCAACTATTGGAGATCCCATTTCTGCACCAACTCAAGATATGCTTAGTGGACTCTATGTCTTAACGAGTGGAAATCGTCGGGGTATTTGTGTAAATAGGTATAATCCGTGTAATGGTAGAAACTATCAAAATGAAGATAATAACTATAAGTATACAAAAAAAAAAGAACCGTTTTTTTGTAACGCCTATGATGCAATTGGAGCTTTTCGGCAAAAACGAATCAATTTAGGTAGTCCTTTGTGGCTGCGGTGGCGACTAGATCAACGCGTTATTGCTGCAAGAGAAACTCCCATTGAAATTCACTATGAATCTTTGGGGACCTATTATGAGATTTATGGACACTATCTAATAGTAAGAAGTATAAAAAAAGAAATTCTTTATATATATATTCGAACCACTCTTGGGCATATTTCTCTTTATCGAGAAATAGAAGAAGCCATACAGGGGTTTTGGCAGGGCTGTTGTAATTCTATGCTACCAGCGGGAATTCGAGTCTCGCCGGGTTAACTAGGACTATAAAATTGCGGAATTTCTACGTGAATCAAGATCTAGAAAAGGAAGTTGTCCAATCACTGACTCAAACCCATTGTCAAATTCTACTCAGCGCAATATGGAGGTACTGATGGCAGAACGGCCCACTCAGGTCTTTCACAATAAAGTGATAGACGGAACTGCCATGAAACGACTTATTAGTCGATTTATTGATCACTATGGAATAGGATATACATCACATATCCTGGATCAAGTAAAGACTCTGGGTTTCCGACAAGCTACCGCCGCATCCATTTCATTAGGAATTGATGATCTTTTAACAATACCTTCTAAAAGATGGCTAGTTCAAGACGCTGAACAACAAAGTTTTATTTTGGAAAAACACCATCATTATGGGAATGTACACGCGGTAGAAAAATTACGTCAATCGATCGAGATCTGGTATGCCACAAGTGAATATTTGCGACAAGAAATGAATCCTAATTTTCGGATGACCGATCCTTTTAATCCAGTCCATATAATGTCTTTTTCGGGAGCCAGAGGAAATGCATCTCAGGTACATCAATTAGTAGGTATGAGAGGATTAATGTCGGATCCCCAAGGTCAAATGATTGATTTACCCATTCAAAGCAATTTACGCGAAGGACTCTCTTTAACAGAATATATTATTTCTTGCTACGGAGCCCGTAAAGGAGTTGTGGATACCGCTATCCGAACATCAGATGCAGGATACCTCACGCGCAGACTTGTTGAAGTAGTTCAACACATTGTTGTACGTCGAACAGATTGTGGCACCGTCCGAGGTATTTCTGTAAGTCCTCGAAATGGAATGATGACCGACAGGATTTTTATCCAAACATTAATTGGGCGTGTATTAGCGGATCATATATATATAGGTTCGCGATGCATTGCTACTAGAAATCAAGATATTGGGGTTGGACTTGTTAATAGATTCATAACTTTTAGAGCACAACCAATCTCTATTCGAACCCCCTTTACTTGTAGGAGTACATCTTGGATTTGTCAACTATGCTATGGCCGAAGCCCAGCTCACGACGACCTGGTTGAATTGGGAGAAGCTGTAGGTATTATTGCAGGTCAATCTATTGGAGAACCAGGTACTCAATTAACATTAAGAACTTTTCATACCGGCGGAGTATTCACAGGGGGTACTGCAGAACATGTCCGAGCCCCTTCTAATGGAAAAATAAAATTCAATGAGGATTTGGTTCATCCGACACGTACACGTCATGGACATCCTGCTTTTCTATGTTCTAGAGACTTGTATGTAACTATTGAAAGTGAAGATATTATACACAATGTGTGTATTCCGCCCAAAAGTTTTCTTTTAGTTCAAAACGATCAATATGTAGAATCAGAACAAGTCATTGCTGAGATTCGCGCGAGAACATCCACTTTGAATTTGAAAGAGAAGGTTCGAAAACATATTTATTCTGACTCAGAAGGCGAAATGCACTGGAATACCGATGTGTACCATGCACCTGAATTTACATATGGTAATATTCATCTCTTACCAAAAACAAGTCATTTATGGATATTATTAGGGGAGCCCTGGAGATCCAGTCCAGGCCCCTGTTCGATCCACAAGGATCAAGATCAAATGAACGCTTATTCTCTTTCTGTTAAGCGAAGATATATTTCTAACCCCTCAGTAACTAATAATCAAGTGAGACACAAATTTTTTAGTTCGTATTTTTCTGGTAAAAATCAAAAAGGAGATAGGATTCCTGATTATTCAGAACTTAATCGAATGACATGTACCGGTCGTTGTAATCTCAGAAATCCGGCCGTTCTCGAGGGGAATTCGGATTTATTGGCAAAGAGGCGAAGAAATAGAGTCATCATCCCACTCGAATCGATTCAAGAGGGCGAGAACCAATTAATACCTTCTTCAGGTATCTCAATTGAAATCCCCCGAAATGGTATTCTCCGTAGAAATAGTATTCTTGCTTATTTGGACGATCCTCGATATATAAGAAAGAGCTCGGGACTTACTAAATATGAGACTAGAGAACTGAATTCAATCGTTAATGAAGAGGAGTTGATTGAGTATCGAGGAGTCAAGGTATTTTGGCCAAAATACCAAAAGGAAGTAAATCCGTTTTTTTTTATTCCCGTGGAAGTCCACATTTTGGCCGAATCTTGTTCCATAATGGTACGGCACAATAGTATTATTGGGATAGATACACAAATCACTTTAAATAGAAGAAGTCGGGTAGGTGGATTGGTCCGAGTGAAGAAAAAAGCAGAAAAAATTAAACTAATAATCTTTTCTGGAGATATCCATTTTCCTGGAAAGACAAACAAGGCATTCCGATTGATACCACCAGGAGGGGGAAAACAAAATTCCAAAGAATACAAAAAATTGAAAAATTGGCTCTATATCCAACGAATGAAACTTTCCAGGTATGAAAAAAAATATTTTGTTTTGGTTCAACCTGTAGTCCCATATAAAAAAACGGATGGTATAAATTTAGGAAGACTTTTCCCACCGGATCTCTTGCAAGAAAGTGATAATCTACAACTTCGAGTTGTCAACTATATCCTTTATTACGACCCAATTCTTGAAATTTGGGACACAAGTATTCAATTAGTTCGGACTTGTTTAGTGTTGAATTGGGACCAAGACAAAAAGATCGAAAAGGCCTGTGCTTCCTTTGTTGAAATAAGGACAAATGGTTTAATTAGAGATTTTCTAAGAATCGACTTAGCGAAGTCACCTATTTTGTATACCGGAAAAAGAAATGATCTGTCGGGTTCAGGATTAATCTCTGAGAATGGATCAGATCGCGCTAATGTCAATCCGTTTTCTTCCATTTATTCCTATTCCAAGGCAAGGATTCAAGAATCCCTTAATCCAAATCAAGGAACTATTCATACGTTATTGAATCGAAATAAGGAATCTCAATCTTTGATAATTTTGTCATCATCCAATTGTTCTCGAACAGGCCCATTCAACGATGTAAAATCTCCCAATGTGATAAAAGAATCAATCAAAGAGGACCCCCTAATTCCAATTAGGAATCCGTTGGGCCCCTTAGGAACAGGCTTTCCAATTTATAATTTTGATTTCTTTTCCGATTTAATAACCCATAATCAAATCTTGGTAACTAACTATTTGCAACTTGACAATTTAAAACAGATTTTTCAAATACTTAAATATTATTTACTGGATGAAAAAGGTCAAATTTATAATCCCTATTCCTGCAGTAACATCATTTTGAATCCATTCAATTTGAATTGGTATTTTCTGCATTACAATTGTTGTGAAGAGACATCTACAATCGTTAGTCTTGGGCAGTTTCTTTGGGAAAATGTATGTATAGCCAAAAAAGGACCGCATTTAAAATCGGGTCAAGTTCTAATTCTTCAAGTTGACTCTGTGGTAATACGATCAGCTAAGCCTTATTTGGCTACTCCAGGAGCAACTGTTCATGGACATTATGGGGAAATCCTTTACGAAGGAGATACATTAGTTACATTTATATATGAAAAATCAAGATCTGGTGATATAACGCAAGGTCTTCCAAAAGTGGAACAGGTGTTAGAAGTGCGTTCGATTGATTCAATATCGATGAATCTCGAAAAGAGGATTGAGACTTGGAACAAATGTATAACAAGAATTCTTGGAATTCCTTGGGCATTCCTGATTGGTGCTGAGCTAACTATAGTGCAAAGTCGTATCTCTTTGGTTAATAAGGTTCAAAAGGTTTATCGATCCCAAGGGGTGCAGATACATAATAGGCAT